TATCACTAAATCTTTGATCATGGACAAGAAAAGAGGAAAAAGTCAGTCATTCACTCACACACAAAGATTAATGAAGAAGAATGGTTTTGTTTATCCGAAATTTGAAAATACCGATCCGATTGGATCCATTCATTGGAATAAATTAATGTTCTTATTTGGTTGGATTTTATGCCCCGAGGCGTCGATCTCCGTGAGTATGTGGGAATGTTTCAATTTCTATGGACCAATCAACCGCCCAACCACAAGCATTAATTAGGAAATGAAAACTATACAAAAATAGATAGGGCTATACGGACTCGAACCGTAGACCTTCTCGGTAAAACAGATCAAACTTATTATTTTATTGATTGTCGAAATGATTCGAACTGTTTTAAAGACTCAACATGCATTTTTTTTGCATTGGGCTCTTTCATTAACTGATAGAAATATCAGCTAATCCACCATATTTTTTCTTGACAGGAAGATAATGAGATGGCTCCATGTGCTCTGATTCATTATTTTATTCTGATTCAGGAGCAATACCAAAGTGTTTCAAAGAGGAGTGACTTTGACGTAGGTCTGCCTCCGGCCTAGATCAACCTGACGAGTCTCTATCGCTACGCTCCAAGAGTCAAATATGATACTTCATACACCTTAAAGTTCATAGGGCGAAAAGAGGTCCTTTTGAGGTCCTTATACTCATATTCATTGTGCCTAGCATTGAATGGACTGGGTATTCACCTTATCAATTATCAAATCACTAGCGGGTTCTATTTGGCACCTGAATTGGTACCCGAATCGGACTGAACAAAATTTTTGTCAGGCTATTGTTCCCCCGAATTTATGGAGTAAGACATCGATTTCTCAATAAGATCAATTCTGTTGATTGCACGATGGACCCCCCTGAAAAAGCATTGGCGCACGTGTAAACGAGGTGCTCTACCTAACTGAGCTATAGCCCTTTTCCCTTTTCATAGATATCTTAACATCTAGATAATTTATTGTCAAGATGGATATTTCATAATCCCACATGATAGCTCTCTGATCCGTTTCCTGCCAAGGATTGGTATTGCTTAGAAGTCATATTCGATCTATAATTAGAATCCCCGATGTGTCCTGCTTTTTCTATTTGATGATAAATAACCTACTTAACCCAGTGGTTAGAGTGTTGCTTTCATACGGCGGAAGTCATTGGTTCAAATCCAATAGTAGGTAGAACTTATTAGATACTGGAGTCAATGGTATCTAATAAGTTTTTCTACCCATCTTCTTTTTTTTAATTATTTAGCCTTGGATCTAGAAAAAATATAGAAATAGAACAAGGGTCCCTTTCGAATGAAGAAATAATAAAATATTGTTCCCAGATAGTTCAATTGGTCAAATTCGAACCAATTGCATCTTCGTTTGTTGCTTTGGATGAATGCCCGAAAGAACCACTTGAAGTAATGAATCTTATTCTATTCAGTTATATTAAAAAAAGATTTCCAAGTTCCTTCCATCATGTTGAGAATGAGAAAGCATTCATTCTTTAGTTCATTTCAAAAAACTTCAATTGGTACGCGCAAGAAATAGGCCAATTCAGCAGCTTTTTGTTCAATTTCTCGTGGGGTCAAATTCTCATCAGTACGAGTCAAGGGAATGGCCCCCTGGCCTCTGATTTCCATATAAAGGACACGACGAGGATAAAGACCCTCTTTCACTTCCATTCTGATCGACTGGATATCTCTCATAAGGAATCGAAGGAAGATGCGACGATTTATTCCAGGAAATCCCCAACGAAAAATACACACTATTCCTTCTTTTCTATCGAAAAGATCATAACCACTACCTACATTCCACGAAATTGTGCACCACAAATAGGAACTAATAAACAGACCCGCGATCCCATAGAAAGACATCACAATCCCTTGGGGGAAAAAAAGAATTTGTTGAGAGGAGAATAAGGATATCAGATTCCTACCAAGATAACTAGAAGTTCCAACCAATAAGAATCCCAATGAACCTAAAAAAAGGATACAGGCCCAGCAGAAATTACTTGTTTTTCGAGACTCTGTTATAAGTTCTATCCATATACGTTCTGATTGCCAGTTCATATTAGATCCGGTTTCATTCTATTGGAATTCAGAGAAGAGAATGAGTCAAATTCATTCGACTTTACTTTATTTGTTTTGATACCGAAGTCACTCTCATCAACTAGCACCATGATGATGTAAACCATCAGGAGTAATTCATCGAATTGGTTAGATATAAAAAAATCACACCCCCCTTAGATGATCCGACTATGTATATCTACATACATATAGATACATTGACTTTCAATTTCAGATATTCGCGGATCTAGTAAAAAAAGCGGTTCGGCTATACCCGCATATAATATACAGGCATTTATCCATATATCATGGATCTGCATGCATAACAATAACCGCATTTTTGTGCTCGGGGGGATCCACATGTCGTACCGTAACCTATTCTACTAATAGATATCTTTATTATGATCCAAGTCCAAGTGTTAAAGTAAATTGATGAGATTTGATCCCATCGGATCTAAAGAATCTTGTTTTTTTGGACATGAAGAAATAAAGAAGCCATTGCAATTGCCGGAAATACTAGGCCCACTAAAGGCACAAAAATAGAGGGGAAATTGAGATCTGTCATAGAATGGGTACCTCGATTTAATATTTGTACCTGTTATAAATAGATCTTATGATCAGTATATCTATTATAAGTATAGAATAAGTGCAAGGAATATAGAACTAAATGAAATAAGTGTACCTATTCATATTTCTACACGAAATAGATGTATGATAATCCGCTTTTTTATTAGTGCTCTACTTTATTGAATTGAAATTGAATTTTGATTCGACGGAAAGAAACCGTGTAGCTGAAATAACTCACTCAGAACACCTTTTAAAGGATTACGTGGTACAATTGAATCCAATAAGCCCTTATGGAATGAATACTCAGCCTCTTGTACACCTTCGGGTACTGTCACCTTCAATAATTCTTCAATTATTATTTTACCCGCAAAAGCGATGTAGGCAGTGGGTTCAGCAATAATGATATCTCCCAACATACCAAAACTGGCTGTCACTCCGCCGGTTGTAGGCGATGTAAGGATTGATATATAGAATAACTTCTGCTTTAATTGATAATCATATAAAGCAGAAGATATTTTAGCCATTTGCATCAAGCTCAAAGTTCCTTCTTGCATACGTGCTCCTCCAGAAGCACACACTATAATAAGAGGTAAAGATCTATTAGTAGCATACTCGATCAAACGGGTGATTTTTTCGCCTACTACGGATCCCATACTACCTCCTATGAACTCAAAATCCATAAACCCCATTGCTATGGGAATACCGTTTAATTTACCTATGCCTGTTTGAACTGCCTCATTTAAACCTGTTTTTCTTTGATTCGAATTGATCTTCTCTAGATAAGTTTCCTCTTCTACCTCTTCCGCCTCTTCTCCCTCTTCCGCCTCTTTCACTTCTTTCCCCTCTTCCGCCTCTTTCACTTCTTTCCCCTCTTCCGCCTCTTCCGCCTCTTCCGCCTCTTCCGAGTTAAATTCAATCGGGTCGACAGAGACCTTGATCTTCTCTAGATAAGTTTCCTCTTCTACCTCTTCCCCTTCTTCCGCCTCTTTCACCTCTTTCCCCTCTTCCCACTCTTCCGCCTCTTCCGCCTCTTCCGCCCCTTGCACCTCTTCCTCTTCTTCTACCTCTTCCCACTCTTTCCCCTCTTCCGCCTCTTCCCCCTCTTCCCCCTCTTCCCCCTCTTCCCACCCTTCCCCCTCTTCCCCCTCTTCCCCCTCTTCCCACTCTTCCGAGTTAAAATCAATCGGGTCGACAGAGAACATGTCTTCATCCATAGGATTCCAGGTGCCCGGATCAACCGAAAGTTCGATTCTATCTGAACTATTCATTTTCAAATGAAATCCACAATATTCACAAATATTCATTTTTGACTTCAAAATTTTCTTATAATTTGATATATAACAATTTTCGCATACAACCCATAAATGTTTGAATTTTTTAAATCTATTTGAACTATCACTGTCACTATCACTTATACTTTCATCACTATATTTATCACTGTAATCAGTTCTATTCGAACTATCACTGTCACTGTCACTTATACTTTCATCACTATATTTATCACTGTAATTGGTATAGTTATCAGCGGGAATAAAAGTGCGATTAATATAAGAAACGCTCCCCTTTATATTTTCATCGCTATCATTATCAATGTCACTGTCGTTTATACTTTTACCGCTATCACTGTCACTATCACTTAAACTTTCATCACTATATTTATCACTGTAATCAGTATAGTCATCAGTATGAATAAAAGCGTAATTTATATTAGAAAGACTCCCCTTTATATTTTCATCGCTATCATTATCAATGTCACTTTCGCTTATACTTTCGCTACTATCACTGTCACTATCACTGTCACGGTCACTACCGATTTCAGAACAAAGATCACTATCAATCCAACCTTTAATGTGATTACTCCAACTATATTGAGTATCACTGTCACTATCACTACGGATTTCAGAACAAAGATAACCCTCAATGCAACTTTTAATGTGATTATTCCAACTATATTGAGTATCATACATGTCACAATCATCGTAGCGGTTGTGACTCTTAGACCTCAGAGAACTAGAAAAAGAAATTTCTAGTTTACTCAGAAAAGAACTATCGTTGTCAATCTCAAAAATCTGATTTTCCATATCAAAATCTACGAAATAGTTGTTACCATTATTATCCCTAACGAAAAAAGTTTTATCAGAGATGAAATTCCAAATGTCCCCGATACCTAAAAAATAATCAACATTACTGCAACTATAACTGTCACTATTGCTCCAACTATGAATGTTTTTATCCGTATCATTTAGAATGGGGTCTTCACTTCCACTGGTATTTCCAATAGGACGGCCAAGACTGTCCATTGCTTTACTTAGCCCACGCCCGCGTTCTAACTCATTATTATTAAACAATATTAAATTTAACCAC